TAGTATACCATGACTATAGTATACCATGACTATCCTATGGACCTCCCTTGTTCAGGGGATTATTTCCTAACAAAGGTTCAGTTAATATTTATTCTATTCTGTTCGTAGGAACAAAGAGAAGCAGATTTATTTTATACTCGATAAGTACCAATACGCAATGGGGGATTGATACCATTTTCTATGAGTAAATACGTCCATCCTTATTGATTATTAGAAGGACCTATTCATAAAAATTTTCCTTTATTTATTTTGTCTTTCTTTCTGAATTTTTCTAATCTATGGATAAAATAAATATGATAAAGCCAATATGATAAAGACAATAAAACCATATTGTTTTGTTTCTACATCAAAGTGAAATATAGTATTTACTTCTTTTTTCTTTTAATTCATGCCTGTTGGTCTTCCGAAAGTACCTTTTCTAATTCTTGACGAAGATGAAGAGATAGAATGGACTGATATATAGTGTGACTTGTCAGATATATTGGGTCATATGGGATTTCCCCGTTCTCTCCCCCGATCGATAGATGCTCTGTTTCGCCCAAGAAAGATAAATTGAATCATCAAAAAATTTGAGCGTGAAGTGCAATTAGATGCATTGTTTGGGGGAATTCGTAATACTATTCTTAATTAGAATAATTTATGGTTGGCTTTGGTTGGACTCAAAAAATGAAATATCCAGTCTCCGTTTAGCAAAAATCCAATTGGGAATATATCAATGATTACTACGTGTATCATAAATGATTCCTGTTTGTTATTTAGAAAATCATAACAAAAAGAAATGGTGATGGGAGGATTTGTCCTATATGTGCAAATTCCAAGTAGGGCGGATCTTGACCCGGAGTAGAGCATAAACCTAAAAAAATGAAAGAGACCCATTCAGGAACAAGAAAATACCATCGTGATTTGGATTGAATCTCGATGAAACAATACATCAATGAGAAGTTAATTCGATAAGTTTATTGACGTTTTTCTATTATAAGAAAGAAAAGAAGTCAAAATGCGTCTTTATTGAAAAATCGAAGAAAAAGCCCTTTCCTTAGAAGTTCGAAAAAAACTGCTATGAAAAAGAATAGGAAAAAAGAAAGAGGACTGGAATCTATACATTGATTCGTTTTTTTCGAAATTGTTTTTTGAACCGTATGCATCAAAAGGTGCATGTACGGTCCTCTAAGGAATAGAATTTTTCCTTACTCAACGGACTTTATCAACGAAGAATACTTATTTTAGGCTCTGAAATTACTTCAGAGAACGCGAATATCCTTTCAGGTGCTTTGATATTTTTCGGTCTCGCGGATTCTAGCAGAGAGTTTAAACTTCTTATAAACTCTCCTGGTGGATCAGTAATAGACGGAATAGCCATTTCTGATACTATAGACACTCTTCTCGCACCAGTCGAGACAGCAGCTGTGGGAGTAGCCGCGTCAATGGCATGTTTTATCCTGAATGGAGGAACTTTACGTACAGCATTCCCTCACGCTTGGCGCCAACGAGGGGTTTTTCTTTAGGAGAAAAAAGAAAACTATAGGAGAAAAAAGAAAACTATAGGAGAAAAAAGAAAACTATGCCTTCGCCATATGAATATTAAGTAATACTAGCATGGCACTGCGAATTCGATATGAAAAATTTTTGTATTGTTTTTTTTTTTCAAAAGATTTGATTATGTATCGAGAGAGTAGTATGAGATAAAAGGTATTTCCGATTTTCTCTTATCTATTGGGAGTCCAATTCAGCGTTACAAACTTTTTGATTTCACACCGAAGGGCTCTTAACAATATTTAAGTTACAATATTTAAGTTCGAAAAAAAACAAGATTTTCCTTTTTTGGTTGGATCAAAAAGAAACTTTGGGATTGCTGAATCAAAGACAAAAAAGAATCTATTTTAAAATAGAAAGCAACGGGGCCATCATAGTATATTTTTTTAACTACTCCGTCCGAAAGGAAGGGTGGCAATTTGATCATTTACTCATCTGGAGCGTCATTTACTCATCTGGAGCTGAGAGATTCTATTTTTTTATTTCTTGAATGGAAAGTAAGAGTCAATTTCAATTTGATTGTAGAGCCGTATGCAATGCACAAAAGACGATGCCCGTACGGTTGTTCAATTCCATCTTTTTTTTCCTATATTATTCTTTATCTTTCTTTTCTGTTCGTTTCACACAGCAGATAGAGAATCCTTCTATCATCAATCAGGGTAATGATGCATCAGCCCTCTAGTTCTCTTTCGGACGTGGAAATGGAAGACACTGTCCTGGAAATACAGGCAATAGAAAAAATACGTGACTACATCATAGATGGTTATAGAAGAACGACGTTGAAATCCCGAACGGAAATAATGGATGCCTTGGAAAAAGACATTTTTATGTCAGCAATAGAAGCCAAAGAGTATAGACTTGTTGATCGTATAGTAGGAGAAAATGGTTTTGAATTTCCATGAATTGAGATCTTATCTCCTAGCTTACTTCTATCATAGAATTTGTGCGAATCCGTGATTTGAGGTTTTATTTCCGATTTTACTATTTTTTTAAATAGAAAAAAATTCATAATGATCCGGTTAGGATCAATCTAAACCAGCCCATTACGTATATGATTCAATATGCCAACTAGTCAACAACTTCTTAGAAATGCAAGACAGCCAATTCCAAATGTCGTGAAAACCCGCGCTCTTCGGGGATGTCCTCAGCGTCGAGGAAGATGTACTAGGGTGTATGTGCGACTCGTTTAGATCATGAACTGACACAAAAAAAAGCAAGAAAACCGCTTTCCAGTATGAATGATCAGTACCAGTGAATAGGATAGAATGGAAGAAGGAACTCCATTCACTATCTAAAACTAAAATAAGCAAATCAATCCCTCTATTGTGTAGAAAGTTTATGGTTTCCATTGGTGCAAATCCAATCAACTGAATTTAAGATGAGAAGCAATTCTCCATTGGTAGCAAATGGTTATCCATTAAGCGGAGGAAATCTTATTGAAATTAAAAAAAAAACAGAAAAATGGAGTTCTCACTCGGTCAAGAACGGACTACGAGGGTCAGCTACCCCAGCTAACTTTCATAATTAAATACCGTTACTGTATAGGTGGGTCTCAGTGTGAAAGACCTGTTACTGGATAATTCAGGGGTAGAGCCAAAGAGTGTGGTGTGAACTATACAAGTTACCAATAAGATTGATTAAATGAAGTAAAGGCTCCGGTGTATAGAGAAGACCTCACCGTTTAAGAAATAACCATAGAAACGATGGAACCCACTATTCCTTTATCCATTCAATTTATATTTCTTTTTCTATTTTTGACACCTAGCAAAAGAAAATTTCTTATTTCTTTAGTAAAATACCTAAACAAAGAAAAAATCGTGGTCGGGAAGGTTATAGTAGCCAAAGCCGTTGGAATTTTTATTTTATACATTGGAAAAATCCGTTTGGTTATTAATAAACCAGAACGGGGAAAAGAATAACTGAAAGAAAAGAAATAGTTATTTGTCAAAGTTTGATTTATTAAATGACCAGAACTAAACGCGGATATCTAGCTCGGAGACGTAGAACAAAAAGCGGTTCATTTGTATCAAGTTTTCGAGGGGCGCATTCAAGACTTACTCGAACTATTACTGAACAGGAAATAAGATCTTTGTTTTCGGCTCATCGGGATAGGGATAAGCAAAAGAGAAATTTTCGTCGTTTGTGGATCACTCGGATAAACGCAGCAATTCGAGAAAGGGTAGTATACTATAGTTATAGTAAATTAATACATGATCTATACAAGAGACAGTTGCTTTTTAATCGTAAAATACTGGCCCAAATAACTATAGCAAGTAGGAATTGTCTTTCTATAATTTCCAACGAAATCAGAAAAGAAGTAGAATACACCGGAATAATTGTAAATAGAGTTGCCCGGAGAATGAACTCCGGGAAGGGAGAGTGGAAATTACTATGAGAAAATATGCTAAAGTAGTCAAAATGAATGAACACGTTCACTAAAAAATCTTTTTTTTGCGATTCGTTTTTTTTCTTACGACACGATAATCAAATCTGGATTCTCGGATTTGTCGAACAAAACACCAATCCGCGTTTGAGTTCGGATTGGAATTCTGATTCAAGTGAACAAAGAATAAGCCTATTTATTTCTGGTTCTAAGACCCGTAGTTCTAGCGGTCGGCTTGGTTCTTTTTCTGGTTCTAAGACCCGTAGTTCTAGCGGTCGGCTTGGTTCTTTTCCATTTTTTCTTATTATTGCGAAAAGGTAACAAAACTAAAATACGAGCTATTTTTATAGCCTTAGTAACTAATCGTTGTTGTTTCAAGGTTAATCTAGTCACTCGTCTAGGTAATATTTTTCCTTCTTGACTAATAAATCGACTAATTAAACTAATGTTTTTATGATGAATTCGATTCCCCTGAATCGGGGACAAAGGCCTACGAAAAGATCGCTTTTTTTTCTTTTTTTTAAGAAAAGGTCGCTTGAATTTATCCATGGTTTGTTTGTATAGTTTATTTATTATCCCGAAAATCCTATTTCTTAATTGTCATTTTAACCCCAAACAAATAGGATTATTTTCTATTTAAATATATTCTATTTCTATTTCAATATGTTCTATATAATGTAATTTTTTCCCTTTGAAAAGACATACTTAGTTCGATCTATTTGTTTATTTCCCCATGAATCGTATGTTTGTAACAATAGCGACAGAATTTTCTCAATTCTAATCGATTAGGCGTATTGTGCCGGTTCTTTTGAGTAATATATCTGGAAATTCCCGTTGACACCTTCTTAACACCGTTTCGGATACAACTGGTACATTCCAAAATCACCGTTACTCGCGCATCTTTCTTCTTGGCCATGAACCTCCTTTGGATTTTTGATTTACTCAACTCTTCTATTTTGATTCGAAACGAAGAAAAAGAAAGGAAGGAAAAAATAGAAGTTACTAACTTGAAATCCAACTCTAAAAGATCAAAATCAATAAAGTAATAATAAATCAAAGCAAAGCCATAGTAAATAATAAATAAAACAATGATTTCGAAACTCTATTTCAACACGAAGGACGTAAGTTAAAGATCTTGTATTCGTGCCCTAGACCCGCAATTTCCTATTCTACCCCCATATCTCTATAATTACTATTTATTCATTTAATTCGAATTTGAACCCGAGTCTCGCAGACGTTGAATCCACTTTTTTTCTTTCTCTTTCGTCCCTTATTCTAAAAATTAGAAAAAAGGGAAAAATTAGAAAAAAGGGAAAAAAGAGAAAAAAGGGATTAGTCACAGATATTTGATTGTATCTCTAATCTTCTTCATTCCTTCCGATGTCAATAACTAGAATGAAAAAAAGGGGAATGTCAACGCATCCGGGAAAAAACGATTAATCTCTATCAATAGACCTGCTAAAACCCCGAACCATAGCGTACTTAGTACTGGGGCCACGGAGAGATATGTTTTTAGATCTCGCATTGAAAAACCTCCTTTTTTATTTATTGTAATACATAAAGATAATGCATATATGATCAGATGCATATGTAGTTAAGGGCCACTTAGAGTTGTACACGGAATCCCTAATTCAAATTGAAATGTACAACGATCCATAAGATTTGCCTTTTCTTAAAATTAAAACAGAAAAAAATACATCCCCTCTTAGCGAGTAGTTCCGAAAAATACTCATTTTTTTTTATGATGGGTTCTTCGTATATATATAAATGTCCTTTTCTTATTATTATATTCTATTATTATTATAGAATATGTTAAATATGTTAAATGAGACCAAAAAGACGAAATGGGCAGAAAAATTGTGTTTCTCAATGGAGGAAATAGGAATGTGGAAAACAAGACAGGAATTCTCTACAATGACACTGTAGAACAATTGAAGGGATGTGGCGCAGCTTGGTAGCGCGTTTGTTTTGGGTACAAAATGTCACGGGTTCAAATCCTGTCATCCCTACCTATTACTGCTCAAAGCAGCAGTAACGAGGAATCAATTGAGATCGATTCCAATTGCACGGAATCATTCATTTTTATGAAACTATAGAATATATGCATACAAACTGGATTAGGGTTCGAAAAAGAATCCTTTTCTTTACAGTCTTTTCTATTCTGATAAGAAAGCGCTCTTAGTTCAGTTCGGTAGAACGTGGGTCTCCAAAACCCGATGCCGTAGGTTCAAATCCTACAGAGCGTGATTTTTTCTTCGTAGATCGAATTAATTCAGTCACTTGCACAGCAATTAGAATTTGACCTCCTGTAGATTAAAGAAAGGAGGAGGCCAATCAAAAAAAGAAATGTTAATTAATCAAAGGTCTAACTGATCACCACGCCTGTATTGTAAATATGCAGTTACAAATAATCCAGCCAAAGTAATAGGAATTAGACCTAACACGATTCCAAATAGAAAAACTTCAATCATTTCAATTTTTTGAAAAGGAGAAAAAAAAAAGAGGTAATATCTATACCTAAATATTAATCCGAATTGACGTGAATCTCAATGACCAAGAATTGGCAATTGACGCAGTAAGTAACTATAGAATACACGGAATCTCACAGAAGGATTTCCTTTCTGAATTGTTTCTTTCAAATAGAAATTTTAAATAAGTCGTATCTTACTCAGACCAATAAATAGAACTGAAGTTATAGTTAAAGCCACTAGTAGAAAACCGAAATAACTAGTTACAGTAAGCATGAAGGGGCTAAATGAAATAGGGTATTTTTATACATATGTTTCTAAAGCATTTACCTAAGTTTCCATTTTTGTAAAATAGGAGGATACAAACAATTGCAATAATAAGTTCAATGGAAATTCATCTATCATTATAGACGGCACGAACAAAGATAAAGTGACAGACATATAAAACGAAACTGATTCATCATTTCTAACATCTAGCCATCTCACGATTCCTATCAACCGAATCGTTGAGCATAAACTAATAATATGAACTGGATCGTGTAACTTCATTCAAAAATGAAACTCTTTTTGAATTATTATTTGTGAATGAAATTATTATGGAATATAATTTTTCCATTTTTTCTTTCCATATTTTAAAATAAAGTCTCATCCTTGTAGCTAGATCAAGATTTGGATTGAGATCTAATCCAACAATTCATTACAACTATTGATTCCAATATTTTTATTCTTTCTTCGCTTTCTTTCATCGAATAGGGTCTACTATTCGGGACGATTAACCAATTCCTTAAAATGAAAAAAAGGGGGAATTCCAACAAAAACTGTCTCTACAACCATGAAAAGGAAATTTCTAGATCTCGCATCTACTTAAATTGTAGAAATATGATAATCTCTTTCATTGTAAGAATTTTCTATTAAATACAGCATCATTTTACATCAATAGGTAAAGGAAAGTAAGAAATAAATTATTTAGCACTTCCTTTCGATACTGATTCAAATTGCGTTGCTGTGTCAGAAGAAGGATAGCTATACTGATTCGGTATACTCTAAAGATGCCCTCGGTACAATATTGACGATCCTACAAAGATCCAATTTCAGTGATTGCCTTTTACTGATCTC